AAAAAGAGAAGCAAATCTATTTTATACCCGATAAGTACCAATACGCAACGGGTAGCTGACTCCATTTTCTATGAACGAACACATATAAATTTGTTCATCATTCAAAGGACTTATTCGTAATAATTTGACTCTATTCGATTTGTCTTCCTTAATATTTTATATATTTCTTTTTTCTATTTTTATAAAATTTTTCTAAATTCTAAATAGAAATTCTAATAGAAATCCACGTATAAAATATTAAAAAATTTACGAAAATATTAGTAAATTAGAAAGGTCAATATTCTTAAAACAAAAAATTCATTGTTACGTTTTCATCTCAAAGTGAAATAGAGTACTTAATCTTTTTTCTTTCATTTAATGCCTATTGGTGTCCCAAAAGTCCCTTTTCGACATCCTGGAGAAGACGATTCACTTTGGATTGACTTATAGTGCGACTTGTCAGATATATTGGGTCATACGGAATTCCCCCGTTCTCTCACCCGATTGAGATATCCCTCTGTTTCGCCCAAGAAAGATTGATTAAATTAAATCATCAAAAATTTGAAGCGTGAAGTGCAATCAAGTTCAATTAAATCTATGCTTTTGAGGTACTCAAATTAATATTATCAATTAGAATACTTTATGGTTGCCTTGTTTAGACCAACAAAATTAAATATCCAGACTCCGTTTAGCAAATCCAATTGGTAATATATCTATTATCATTACTACTTGTATCATATTCTATATTAGAAATTTTTTATAAATTTTGATTCGAACTGAAAATCATATTCAATCGAATAAAATAATATAATGAATACGTCAAATATTTGACAGAAACATTAAATGAATTAAAAAAAACGAAGTTATAGTTGTAACAAAAAGACGCGGTATTAGAGCATTTGCCCTATATGTGCAAATAAAAATCGGGCAGATCTTTACTCGGAGTAGCGCACAAACCTAAAAGAATTGAAGAAGCCCACTCAGGAACAAGAGAATGCCATCGTGATTTGAATTCAATCACGATGAACGAATACATCAATAAGAAGTTAATTTGATAAGTTTAATTAATTTTTTTGTAAGTAAACGCGTCAAAACTCATCTTTCTTAAAAAATAGAAGAAAAGCCCCCGCATTCAAAATAAATATTCAAAATAAAGGTTAACAAAGTACTCACTATCAAAAAAAAGCAGGGCTAGAATCTAAACATTGATTCTTTTTTTTTTTTTTCGTTATTTTTGGTGAACCGTATGCATCAAAAGCTGCATGTACGGTTTCTAGAGGATAGAATTTTATCCTAATCAACCGACTTTATCGAGAAAGGTTACTTTTTTTAGGTCAAGGTGTTGATAGTGAGATCTCGAATCAACTTATTGGTCTTATGGTATATCTGAGTATAGAGAGCGAGACCAAAGATTTGTATTTGTTTATAAACTCTCCTGGCGGATGGGTAATACCCGGAGTAGCTATTTATGATACTATGCAATTTGTGCGACCGGATGTACAAACAATATGCATGGGATTAGCTGCTTCAATGGGATCTTTTATTCTGGTCGGAGGAAAAATTACCAAACGTTTAGCATTCCCTCATGCTTGGCGCCAATGGGTTTTTATTTGAAAGAAAAAAAACTATGCCTTCGCCATATGAAATATAAATATTAAGTAATAATAGCATGGCATTTCGAATTCGATATAGATATAAGAAATTTTTTTTAAACAGTAGATTATGTATCGAAAGAGTCGTATGGGATATTAAGGGCCTTTCTGATTTTATTCTATCAGGAACCTCTTTCAGCGTCACAAACATTTTTGTTTTCGCACCGGAGGGCTCTTAAAACTATTTATGTTATGAAAGAGTACAAAAAAAAGGTTCTATTATTATTTAATATAATATTATTTTTTTTTTTCAACTAAAAAAAAAAAGAAACTTTGGGATTGCTAAATCACTGATAAAATAAAGCAACGGGACCACCATAGTATTTTTGCTTTTTACCTCTTCCCAAGGAAAGGGTGGTTATTGGAGCATTTACTGATTTAAGCCTAGATTTTTTTCGATGAAAGGTAAAATAAAAGTGAATTCTAGTGTGAAGCCGTATGCAATGTACAAACAATAACAATGCCTGTACGGTTGTTCAATTCTATCGTCTTTTCTTATTCTTTTTTATCTCTTCCCGGACCCTTCTTATTTATTATATTTATATTATTTATTATAATATTTATATTATGGGAGCTAGACTAAACCTTTTTTTCTTATATGATCAGGGTAATGATTCATCAACCTATTGCTGGTTTTTATCAGGCACAAATAGCAGAATTTGTCCTGGAAGCAGAAGAACTACTGAAACTGCGTGAAATCATCACAAGGATTTATGCACAAAGAACGGGAAAACCCTTATGGGTTGTATCCGAAGACATGGAAAGAGATGTTTTTATGTCAGCAACAGAAGCCCAAGCTCATGGAATTGTTGATCTTATAGCAGTTGCATAAGAAATAGAAGAAATTTCATGCAAATCTCGATTTGATATTTTTTTTTACCGAAATTTCGATTTAATATTCTATTAATTTAATATTCTATTATTTAATATAGAAAAAATTCAGAATCATACGGTTACGATCGATCTAAACCAGCCCATTATGCATACGATTCAAAATGCCAACTATTAAACAACTTATTAGAAACACACGACAGCCAATTAGAAACGTTACCAAATCCCCCGCTCTTGGGGGATGTCCTCAGCGCCGAGGAACATGTACTAGGGTGTATGTGCGACTTGTTTAGATCATGAGCTTGGACAAAAGAGACAAAAGAAAGAAAAAATTTTTCCACTATCTGTGTCAGTACGGATGAATAGGATAGAATAGAAGAATGCCTTTCATTATCTAAAAAAAAAAAGATCTATCACATTCGTCTATTGTGTATCAAATTTATGGTTTCATTGGTGCAAATTCAATCACCTCAATTTTCAATTTAAAACAAGAAAGAATTTCCCATTGGTAACAAATGATTATCCATTAAGCAGGGAAAATCTTATTAAAAGTTAACAGGCTGAAAATTTATGCCCCTACTCTTGCAAGAACGGACTAAGAGGGTCAACGAATTAGCTAATCCTCATAATTAAATACCGTTACTATAATAGATAGATTTCCTTGTGAAAGACCTATTACTGGAGAATTCATAGGTAGAGCAAAAGAATGTGAACTGTACACGTTAACAATAGCATTGATTCAATGATTAAATGCAGGAGGGGCTCCGGTGTATAGAGAAGACCTCACCGTTTAAGAAGTAACCATAGAAACTATGGAACCCACTATTTATCTATTTCTATTTACTGCTTATTTATTATATTTTTGTTTGTGTTTGAGACCTAATATCAATACAGTTTCTTATTCTTATTTCGAGACGAAATGTCTCCAAAAAAAAAAAAAGAAAAAATCGTGGTTGGGAAGGTTATAGTAGCAAAAGCCGTTGGAATTATTATTTTATACATTGGAAAAATCCGTTTTGTTATTATAGAAAAGGGGAAAAAGAATAACTGAAAGAAAAGAAAGCAATTAGTTATTCATCAAAGTTTCGTGTACTCAATGACCAGAATTAGACGAGGATATATAGCCCGGAGACGTAGAACAAAAATTCGTTTATTCGTATCAAGCTTTCGCGGGGCTCATTCAAGACTTACTCGAAGTATTACTCAACAAAAAATAAGAGCTTTGGTTTCGGCCCATCGGGATAGAGATAGACAGAAAAGAACTTTTCGTCGTTTGTGGGTCACTCGGATAAATGCAATAATTCGCGAAAACAGGGTATCCTATAGTTATAGCAGATTTATAAATAATCTGTACAAGAGACAATTGCTTCTTAATCGTAAAATACTTGCACAAATAGCTATATTAAATAGGAATTGTCTTTATACGATTTCCAATGACATTAGAAAATAAGGAAATTGTAAGGAATCCATAGAATTTTTTACATGGAATTTCTTGAAAATAAATTCCGGGAAGATAGAATAGAAATGAAGGTAGAATAGAAACTCGTACGATAAAATATGATGATAATATGATCAAGTAAAGTAGTCAAACTAAACAAAACATTCAATAAAAAAAAGTTTCTTCTCCCCCAATTCGTTTTTTTTCTTACGACACGAAAATCAAATTTTGATTTTCATTTTTTTTTTTTTTGAACAAAACATCAATCTATGGTTCAATTCGAATTGGAATTGTGATCACATTTCAATTTGAGTAAGCCTATTTTGCTTGCTGGTTCTAAGATCAGTAGTTAGAGTGACCAACTCGCTTTTTTTCAAATTGTTTTTCATTATTAAGAAAAGGTAACAAAGATAAAATACGAGCTTGTTTTATAGCAATAGTAATTAATCGTTGTTGTTTTAAACTCAATCTATTCACCCGTCTAGATAATATTTTTCCTTGTTCACTAATAAATCGACTAATTAAACTCATGTTTCTATAATCAATTCGATCCCCCGATTGGATCGGGGGCAAACGCTTACGAAAAGATCGCTTGGACTTAGGGAAAAGTCGTTTGGATTTATCCATGGTTTATTTATTCCTTATTTCAAAAATCCTATTTCGTTCAATTGGATCAAAAATGATTTCGAATTCAGAAATAGGATTTGTTTTTTTTTTTATTTAATTTATATTATATATATATATATTTAATTATATATTGAATATTTATTATTTAATATTTATTGAATATTTATTATTTAATTTAATATTTTTTTTTTTAATTATATTCAATTTTAATTAAATAATTAATATTTAATTATTTTCATTTTTATTATTTTATTTTTATTATTTTAATTATATATTTCTATTAATATAATAATATTGTATTTAATAGAATATTTTAATTAATAGAATATATTTCTCTATTTTTTTTTAAATATTTATTTAAAATCTAGTTATTTCTATTTATCTATATATAGAAATAGATATAATTCGAATTTCGAATATATATTCGATAAGATTCTATAGGATTCTTTCTATACTATATTATTCTATACTTAATATCTTCTTTATATTATTGTCATCTTCCTTGAAAAGGTGACACGCAAGCGATAGATTCCATCTATTTCTTTATCTCCCCGTGAATTGTATGTTTGTAACAATAGGGACAGAATTTTCTCAATTCCAATCGACTGGGCGTATTGTGTCGATTCTTTTGCGTAATATATCTCGAAATGCCTGTTGATTTCTTATTAACACTCTTTCAAACACAACCGGTACATTCTAAAATAATCCTTACTCGAACATCTTTCCCCTTGGCCATAAACCTCCTTGGGATTTTGGGATTTTTTATTCATTCAACTCTTCTATTTTCCGATCTGAAGGAACGAAGAAAGGAAGGAAAAAGAAGTGAAGTTGCTAACTCGAAATCCAAATTCTCAAAAATTTCATTGCAACTAATATAGTTCTAATTATATTAATAATAAGTAATACAAAGATTTTAAACTCTATCTCAATTAGAAGTTTCGATGAGAATCACAGTAATTCATTTAAGCGTCTTGTAGAATACTGTTACACTAACTACATTTCTAACTACCTTCTCTTAATTTTAATTTAATTGAAGTTACTTTCACTGGAAGCGCGGACCCCGAGTTCCGAGTTTTACTGAAGTTGAATCCACTTTTTAAATAAAAAAAAAAGAGGAGGGGGGTAGTAATCACAGATATTTAATTGTATCTCTAATCTTCTTCACCCTCTCCCCCACGCGTTGATAACTAGAATGAAAAAAAAGGCAATGTCAATCCATCGGGGAAAAAACGATTGATCTCTATCAATAGGCCTGCTAAAGACGCAAACCATAGAGTACTTATTAACGGTGCCACGGATAGATATGTTTTTAGATCTCGCATTTTGAATCCTCCTTCTTTATTGTTTCTTTATTGTAATAACTACTCTTTATTTTATTCTAATACATAATTCTAATAGATACAGAATCCGATTCTATGTAATTCAAGGCAACTTGCATTTGTTTTGTACACGGAATCTCTAATTCAAATTAAAAGAAAATGTACAACAATTTCATAGATAAGATTTTCCTTTTCTTAAACTTAAAAAAGAAAGCGCCGACTTTTTTCTCGAGCATTAACGAAATTTGCGTAAGTTTCTTATTATATAATATATGATATGAGATCAAAAAGAAAAAATGATAATGGATATCAAAATGAAATAAAGTATGTGGAAAACAAAACAGGTATTATTTACAATAACATTATAAATGAATTACAAAGGGATGTAGCGCAGCTTGGTAGCGCGTTTGTTTTGGGTACAAAATGTCACGGGTTCAAATCCTGTCATCCCTATCGATTACTTCGTCTCTGAGCAATAACAAAGGATCAATTGAGATTAATTAAAATTGAAAATGGGACATACTCTCAATTTTTAATATATATCATATTCTCTATATATAGTATAAGCATTCAAAATCTAGTAGAGGTAAAAAAAAAAAAGACTCTTTTTTACTTACAGTCTCCTTTTTTGTGATTGAGACAAGAAAGCGCTCTTAGTTCAGTTCGGTAGAACGTGGGTCTCCAAAACCCAATGTCGTAGGTTCAAATCCTACAGAGCGTGATTCTCTTTTTGGTTTGTTAGTTCAAAATTTATACGGAAAAATAGAAGAGCACTCTGAATTTGACCTCCTCCTTTCTTTAATCCGAAGAAGGTCAAAAAAAGCACGGTGTTAATTAATATTAATCAAAATTAATCAAAGGTCCAACTGATCACCACGTCTATATTGTAAATATGCAGTTACAAATAATCCCGCCAAAGTAATAGGAATTAGCCCCAAGACAATTCCAAAGAGCAAAACTTCAATCATTTCAATTTTTTTTTGAAAAAGAGAAAAAGAGAGGTAATATCTATCCTTAAATATTAAGCCATATTGACCAGAAATCTCAATAACCAAGAATTGGAAACGGACACGGTAAAGAACTAGAGACTAGGTGGAATACTACAGAAAATTTTTGTTTTGTTTTTATTTTTATAAACTGTTCATTCAATTAATTTCAAATAAGTCGTATCTTGCTCAGACCAATAAATAGAACTGAGGTTATAGTTAAAGCAGCTAGTAGAAAACCGAAAAAACTAGTTATAGTAGGCATGAAGGAGCTAAATAAACTTTTTTATACATATGCTTGTAAAGCAAAAGCACTTTCCTAAGTTCAATTTTTTGAAAGATAGGAGCATAAAGAAAAATACAAAATGAAAGAATAAGTTCAATTGAGAATTTTTTTATTGATTTTTTTTATCAATCATTTATTAATCATTATCATAATAAATTTTCCACAGCACTAATAAAATAAGAGTGGTAGTGGTATAGATAGAAAAGGAAATTAATTTTTCATCTATACCATCTACTTAGACTTTCGTAATTCCGAATCAAATTAAGAGATTCATTAGTCAATTCTTGCGAAATAAAATAGAAAACAAATATTATTAATATTAGAATAAATATTCTAGATTACTATATTAGTAGAATTAGATAATTAGTTGAATATATTCTAT